AGCTTGCTTACTCTCCTAGTTAGAAGAAGGCTCTTTGGCGGATTATTTAGATCTGGATAGAGTCTCGCTCAGTAAAGAGAGTTGTAGATTCGTAAGATCATGATAGAGTCTCCGCGCGCTAGCGCGCTACAACTAGCAGAGCAGCCTGCGGAAAAAGGCTAGCGCGCTACTCTGGCTCGCTTCTGAAAGCGGAGCTCGCTGCTTTTCGCCGTAGCTTGCTGCTCGCTCGCTGTCTACTAAACGAGCCTTCACTGCCCGCCCGGCCCCTATCTTTAATCTTAAGTAAAGTGAAGTCAAATCAATGGCCCAACCTCTTTGTTTGAAGCTTTGCTTCTACTTGCTTGTTGAAGCCCCCTAATTCCGAAACACAACAATAGACTTGCAACTATAGTATAGGAAAAAGCTTCTCTTTGATAGCGGTCATAGGGGGGTTCAGAAAGGATCTGATCGTAGATAGAGACTTAAACCTGTGCGGGGGTAGGGGCGGATGTAGCCAAGTGGATCAAGGCAGTGGATTGTGAATCCACCACGCGCGGGTTCAATCCCCGTCGTTCGCCCATCAATAAATGGACCATTTGTTACGGAGACACAAGACAAACCTTTCCCAACTAGAAAGAATTTTTTCTGCAAGAGTCATCTCGAGGCTTTCAAACGCATCCAAGCAATTGGTATCCGATTGAAACATAGAAACCATAGATTCGCGTCGCCTACTTGCTGAAAGCACAAATGGAATGGCTGATCATTCATTGTATGAAGTTTTTAAGACCTCACTAATCAGCCTTACACTTTTGAGTTCATAATGAATGAAATGAACCCCCGGATGAAGAGAAAATCTCCCAAGCAGTGGGAGCCCCGAGACCTGGTCGTGACGATACCTTTCTTAGTGGAAGATCGGAAAAGACTTCTCTTCATCACGAGACTGATCGGATCTGCCGTAGACACCCGAGAGACCTCCACAAGGCAGGCTAAAAGAGTAAGAGGACAACAAGCAAAGAGTTATGCTTTCATTTCTTTGTTGAGATTGAAATCAAGTTCTTTAAAAAAGGGGTAGGTATAATGCACGCAGGCAAAACTTCTAAGTGAAAGGAGTTCCTTACTTTTCTTTCATAGTAGTCTTAATGACTAGTAGTTTGAAGCCTTAAGAAACCGGTTTTTTTTTCGGCACTCGGTTCCTTCGTCTTAAGTCAAGTTCAGTTTACTTTTTCGATTCGGAACTCTTAGTCGAGCTGATGGCGAGATCGATTTTTTGTTCGAGGTTCAAGAGGAAAGAAAGAGAGGAACCACCGCCCAATGGTGCTTTTACGAAAGTACGGTCACCGGCCTTCTCGACACTATCGAACCTGAAATCCACTCTCAATCGCTCTTTTTAGTGGGGAGGAATAGTTTTCGTATGCCACTCCCGTTTCCCGGGGCTCATCTTCAAGATCGGATGGCAGGCTCCGAGTTACTTTTGTTCGAGGAAGGCATGCCACACTAGGAACAGTTTATGGATAAGAAGTCTTGTCAACTAGAGGGAAAGCTCTATCAACTCCTTATCCCACTCATGACACTCTAGAAATGCGCATTTGTATAATTTTTTTGATTACACAATCATAACTTGAATGAAGCATTCCTCGCTTTTAGTATGTCTGCTCTGCCCTAACTGAGATGAGGATGGGGGGCCGTACTACAATTTCGGCGGGCTATGGGATACGAGCCAATTCATATAGTGGAGTAGCTAATAGGGTTGCCTTCTAAGCTTTTGTACAAGCTCGTAATGGAGGACGTGATCCCGCTCGTGAAGGCAATGAAGTGATCCTCCTCGCAGAGTCCCAAACCAGCTGCAGCTTGCCGAGTATGGAAGGAAATCGTCGGAATTGGGTAGAGTTTCCGATACCGATGCCGAAGCACGGACCTTAGATCGAACCGAAGGCGACGAATCTAACAACCTATTCCCCTTCCAACCGAGTTAATGAGGTTTACATCCATCTTCATTGGCACCTTCAAAATGATATGATCTATGCTATTCGTCCCGATATCTTTTATATTTAAATTCGAATAAAAAAATATTGATCATCTATAGAATAAATTGTTATAGGCCAGTTGTTGGCAAGGGACGGAACTTGACTGTCACTGGCGAGACCTATGCTATGCGACGGTTTGAGAAGAGGCATGTGTGATAATAGCGGAGCAGTGGACTTATACAACCCTGTCCTACTCTGCAACGGGGTTACAGACCTGCACAGGATCTGCTAATCCCGTTGCTTATGGGGCTATATTGTTACCGACCTTGACTATCAATAGAAGGCCAGACATAGGATTCGGGTGCTCAGAGATTCAATACATATGTCGACAATTGGCCATTCATGGCCTTATTATCTGCTAATCAAGAGAATGCCGACCACTACAACATACAGACGGTTTTGCTTGCTGCAGTCATATACTCCATTTGGGTATACTCCTGGAGTGAAGCCCACATGATCGCCTATTGGGATTAGCCCTCATGGATAACCCGATCGTTTACAACGGGTCCTGGAGTGGCAGCTATTTACTGCACCAACGATAAATAAGCCAAAGCACAAGCACACACAAGAAGACCAAGCCTTTGAAAGAATGCGCTTAGACCAATATTGAAGCAGAGAATGCAAGTTACAAGGCTACAGACTCAGAGCAGTCTAAAAGCGAATAAGTATGCAATTACCGGATGGTTGACACCTGAGGAAGTCGCCTACTCCCTTTTTTTAGACTAAAAATGTTTATTACAAGTCCCCCTAACGAGTGGAGCCTTCGGAGCTTGCCAGACACGTAGAGTCAAGCTACTACGGAACGTTTCAGTAAAATTCAGTCTACGTAACTTGACTTCACGCCACTGTTCAACAATTCACTCGACCACTTGTCAGCCGTAGGGAAACGCAATGAAGGTGTTACTCTGGCTGTTTCCCTCCTCTTTCTCTTATTCCCTTGTGACTCTTCCCATTGGTATTGATTGAAAGAGTCCGCATGAATAAGGAACTCCATTGGATGACACAGGATACACGGCAGGGCAGAAAGAAGGCTCCTCAATCTAATCAAAAAGACATCCGAAGATCTCCCAAAAAGGAATCGAAACAGACTGGGCCCCCTTTAGAGATAGGGGCAGCTCCTCCCGCGAAAGCTCAATAAAGAAGCAGACCAATTAGCAAAAGAGGCCAGGCCGCCTCAGGCGGACCCGGAGAAGGTTTTGGTCGAAGCTAGAAGACGGCTGGACGAACTGAAAGACAAGATGAGAGTCATTAAGTGGGCTGTTGAGGGCGCAGGTGTCATTGTGATGCCTTGCCCTTTTTCGCTCCTGCAATCAAACTAAAGCGCTAACGAGCAATCAAACAAAGGAAAGCCTTTATTGATATGATATAAAATCGCTCACCCGTTGCTTGTTGCCCTTGCTCCAGTCAATCTTTCGCCTTTATTGATATGATATAAAACAAACAAGCTTACTAATAATAATAAAGGGCGTAAGTCAAATCTCGAAAGGTTTCTTGCTTGACTTTGAGAAATAAGTAGAAATAAGCGCTTCTATTTTTATTATTTTATTAGTAAAGGCGCGTTAGCGCATCCAGCGAAACAAGCAACGGACTGAGCGCTGACGCGCTCAAGCCGTTGCGCGTTAAGCATGATGAAAAACGGATGCGCAACAAGCAACGGATTGAGCGCTAGCGCTCAAGCCGTTGCGCGGTAGCGCAGCCAGCGCAACGGCAGCGCGCTAGCGCGTGCATCCGTTTTGAATCTTGCTGCTAGCCGCGCTAGCGCTCAAGCCGTTGCGCGGTAGCGCAGCCGAGCAAGCGATTCAAAGCCGTTGCTTGTCGCGCTAGCGCGTGCATCCGTTTTGAATCTTGCTGCAACGGCAAAGCGCGTTGCGGCGCCCTAGCGGGCGCCTGAACTTGCTGCCGGAGCTTGCAGCGGCGCCGCTCGATTGGCGCGCTAGCAACAAGCAACGGATTGAGCGCTAGCGCGGCGCTAACGAGCGGCTGCGCTACCGCGCCGCGCTAGCGCTCAATCAAGTAGGCTCGAAAGCCGGAGTGCGCGTTAGCGCACTTACGTTTTCTCGCTTGTTGCATCCGGCTTTCTTGCTGCTCACGTTTTTCATCATGCTGCTAGCGCGCTCCGGCTTTCGAGCCGGAGCAACCTTGAGCGCTGACGCGCGGCGCGGTAGCGCATTCAGTACTTTTGAACGAGCGCGCGCAGTAGTTTTTCATCATGCTGCTAGCGCGCCTGTAGTTTTCTCGCTTGTTTCTTCGCATGCTGGCTAGCTCGTGCAATCAACGAAAAATTCCTTCGCGCTTAGCTTAGTAAGCTAGCTTGGTAAGCTAAGCAAGCCTGGTTCTCCGGGCACTATGGTAGGACGTGGATCGCTCATGACGAGAATGGCCTTCTCCGTAATGTAATGTAATAGAAGAGTCACGGTCCAGTTCCCCTCCCTTCTCGACCAGACGAAGGAGATATGAATTCCATTCAGGCGGGTAAGGGCTTGGCTTGACCGTGTGTTCTCTCCTGGTCGGGTCGGAGGCGAAGACTGGCAAAGTTCATCATTCAGTGGTGGGGTGCTCATAGAAAAGAAGGCGTCGCCCAACGAGTGGCAGATTTGGATGGAGTCTCGCTTGGATGCTGGGGAGATCCATAGATCTGGATAGAGTCTCGCTCATAGAGGAAGAGTACGCGCGCTAGCGCGCTACGGCTTACGCAGTTGATCGGATCAGATAGCCCTTCGGGCAACCAACCAAACCCGGCACATCCAATTCCGATCAACAACTTGGAGGTATGGCTGAGTGGCTTAAGGCATTGGTTTGCTAAATCGACATACAAGAAGATTGTATCATGGGTTCGAATCCCATTTCCTCCGGCACGGAAGTGGAACGGGCGGGCGAAATTACGTGAGAGAAAGAACCTCTTGGTGGAGTCCCCGGAGGACAGAATAGCACTACTTAGTGACTAGGAGCGGAGAGCCTCTTTCTTGTTCTTGGTGGCGTCTATAGCGAAGAACACCTGACCGAACGAGGGCCGGCCAGGGACTGGACTGGACGGCTCTCGGTTCTTGAGCAAGCTCCTCCACTGCTTGGTAAGGTAGGGCGCTATTCGATGAAGAAAACACACACACACTTTAGGAAAGTGGTTCAGGTAGCTCAGCTGGTTAGAGCAAAGGACTGAAAATCCTTGTGTCAGTGGTTCGAATCCACTTCTAAGCGGGCGAAGGGTCCAAAGGACACGTAGCCGGGAGCGAGCCGGATTTTGAAATGAAAGTGAAAGAGGGGTTGGAGGCAGATTTTAGAAAAGCGGTTGAAACCTCGGATTGGTTCTCGCGTCCCTGTGCCCAAAAAGGATGGGCGAGTTCGGTTCGAATGTTCATCGATCGGGTGGTCAGACTCCGGGGGGGTGAGACGAGGTGTAGCGCAGTCTGGTCAGCGCATCTGTTTTGGGTACAGAGGGCCATAGGTTCGAATCCTGTCACCTTGATGTGATGCTGAAGTCAGCAAATACTCCAATATGAGCATCCATCAACAACAAATGAATATCCTTCGCCCGTTATCTCCTCATCTTCCTATTTATAAGCCACAGCTCACTTCGACGTTTCCAATTTCCCATAGAATCTCCGGGGCTTTCCTAGCCACTAACGTTTTGTTTAGTTATCTTCTTTGTCTGAAAATAGGTTTGATTTGCTTCACCTATGAGAATTTCTACCAATTCTTGTTTTATTCATCAAAGCTCATCCTAATCTCCGTCGAGATTACTGCCTTAGCCCTGTCCTATCATCTGTATCATGGAGTTCGTCATTTATTGACGGATTTTTCGGGATTTTTGTATTGTTCTTTGATTATATTAGCCAGAAAAAGATGGACCATTTCTTTTCTCAAAAAGTTCTTCCTATGTTATATAATATAATTTTTTTCACTGCTTGTGCTTCTCTCCTTTCACGTATTACAAGCCATGGCCCTTCTCACTTATGCTGCGGATCCTGAGACGGAAGCTTTGCTCCGTATTTGAAATACTTATCTAAATCATACCGAGCAAGCGAGAAAACTACAGCGCAACAAGCAACGGATTGAGCGCTAGCGCTCAAGCCGTTGCGCGGTAGCGCAGCCAGCGCAACGGCAGCGCGCTAGCGCGTGCATCCGTTTTTCATCTTGCTGCTAGCCGCGCTAGCGCTCAAGCCGTTGCGCTAACGCGCAGCCGGCTTTGCAGCCTTCGCTTGCTGGGTTCGATATGTTCGGAATGAGATCCGTAGTGCGGCCGCACTTTCAAAAAGCGCAGGTCCTGTCTTTTTTGGAAATAGAATGTTGCAGTTCAATTTGAAATCTGATTATCCGCGCTCTTGGCCATGCGTTGACTCATCATGGGTATCCGAATTTGCCTACTAGTGACCTCACGTCTATAGTGGTTGATCTACTCGAAAGACAGAATGTGGAATTCAACCACACTAGTCTGGCACGGATTCTCGAATCTCTTCACCAAGAGGGCAGGGCGTACAATCCTCCTTTTTTCAACAAGTACTTCGTGAAAACGAAGACTTTCTTAACCACATGAATAGACTGCTGGAGCAGGAGCGCCAGCGCCTCAGATAAAGATGACAACTGGAACAACTGGCCATGGCAAGCAGTGGTTGGAAGAAAAGAGGGCTATCAGGAAAGGAATATGGGCTTTGCTCTAACCGAAGCTATTGCATAGTCTGCCCGGCCTTTCAGATCTCATCCGTATTCCGAGAAAGAAGGTTTAAGTTTCATTCAACCCACTATCTTTTTGAAGCAGATAGTTCACAGTGCTCATTCTATAGATACTGGAAAAGAAAAGCCAACTCATGTTTCCACTCCATTTTCATTACGAAGATGTATCACGTCAGGATCCGTTGCTCAAACCGAATCACGCCAACGTTATGGAAGTTCCTGGATCGTGTGAAATAAGAGTAGTACCAAAGGCACCCTCTGATTTCAGAATCAAAAATGGAAAATTGGCTATGGAGATTCCGCGCGGTCAGAGATTCATACAGACACAAAGGGGTTCGACAGGAAAGTCGTTTCGATCCAATCAATTCTTGGGGTCCGATAAAGACAAAAAAGGATATGTCAGTGACCTAGCACGACAAAGCACTCTCCGAGGGCATGGAATGTCTAATTTTTCGGTCAGAATCTCGACAGTAATGTCTCTGTTAGATTCTCCGGTCGAAATACGGGAAAACTCCATTCAATTCTCGATGGAAACGGAGTTTTGCGAATTCTCCCCGGAACTGGAAGATCATTTCGAGATCTTCGAACATATTCGAGGGTTCAATGTGACTATTGTCACTTCGGCCAACACACAAGATGAGACTTTACCACCGTGGAGCGGCTTTTTGCAAAAAGATGAGGGGGAAACTCAGTAAGATGTCGGAGAAGCGAAATATACGAGATCACAAACGTAGATTGCTCGCGGCTAAATATGAATTGAGACGAAAGCTTTATAAAGCCTTTTGTAAAGATCCCGATCTTCCTAGTGATATGCGGGACAAACATCGTT